TGTCTTTTGCATTTGATCCAATAGTGTTCTGTTAGATAGGAACAGATTTGATAAATACTGATAACTCTCGGATAGAGTATTAGAACGGAAAGATCCATTAGAACTATTGGTTCTTCTAAGCCATCTCCGGCGATGATTCAACCCTTCGAAGCGCTTTTCTTGCGTCTCCTCGAAAATCCAGCTTTTTCTCATAGATTTGATTTCGGAAGTAATAAACCACTTTAATATCTCTTCATCTGCATCTGCAAAGAATTCTCGATGTGAAAACATAGAGGCAAGGGCCGGATCTTCGGATAGGACAAAGAATGGATTTCCAGGGTTCCAAATGAATTGGCTTATTCGAAAAAGGACTTGTTCTTTGGAAATTCGAATTCTAGCTCGTGTCAGGTATATACTCTGCAAGAACGCCTCGTAAAACTTATCACCGACTTCATAATTAAACCTGTCAAATTGAGGTTCAAACCCATCGTTATCTTGATCGTCAAGCTTATAATACACACCCCTCTCCTTCTTTTGCTCATCCGCTTCAAGAGGATTAGGATTCGGTTCAACTTCATCTTCATCATAATACGAATCATTCTCTTGATCATTCTCTTCAAGCTCATCCTCTTCATAGTCCGCAAGAACGAACTGGATCTGCTTGGCCCAAAATGAACTGGACCAATAGGGAACTCCCAATTCATTGTCATTGGTCCTTTCGACCCAATCAAATAGAAAGCCCCAAGGGGACCATATTCTAGGAGCCCAAACTATGAAATTGGAGAACACCTTCTGCGGGTTGACTTTTTCCCCCGCTACAAACACCTCCTCCGATTCATAGATAAATTTCTGATCAATCATAGATTGAAATCCATTTTGTATCATATCTGAGGGATTCCTTGGTTCGGGCCGAAGAAGCAATGGCACTCGATCCTTATCAAACTGACTGCAATCTTTTTCTGTCCGTGAGCATCCCTCTAGATCTGTCCGTGAGAATCCCTCTAGAATGCCTTCTATTTCTAATAGGCCATGAACTAGATCAAAATCATTCTCAACGAGTCTACCATAAGCGATCCTATTGTTTTCCTCTGGTTCGGGTGGAGACCAAAGATCTTGAGCGACCGATCCGGCAGAACAATTCAAAAGATAAAGAAGTATCGTTAATTTCTTCGTGCTCATTCCAAGTTCGACGTACGAGCTGTACAAATAAAAATCCCCTTCGTTACAGAATGTCTTCTGCAAATAGATAGATATCGGATCTATGGGGCAATTATTTAGAAGTAAATTTTGTGCGACAGCCCTTCCTATCTGATAGAAAAGGAGCCGAGAATTCTGAACCGGTATTACATGGGCTCGCAAATCCCAAGTTTGTCTATGACGAGCGAATCTAATTGTATTTTCGTCTATAATCGATTTCCCATGTGAAATACTAATCGATAGGGCCTCATTGGTAAGTGCTATAAGATCTTGTGCATTGGAACCCATGGTTATGGCCGCGAATCCATTAGCCTGGAACGCTTTTTTTTCCAAGCGAAATCCCCTAGTATATGAAAGAGTGAAAAAGTGCTTTCGTTGTTGTGGAATAAGAGGCCTTCGTACCTTAATGCACGTATCTAATCTATGCGGAGCTATTAGAGAGGGATCCACGAATTGGGGAAAATGGGTCGAAGCAATAACAAGACTATTTCCAGTGGAAGATCTTTCACAATCCCAGGAGAGAAGGTTCACTAATAGCTCGAGGGAGAAGGAACCCGAATCCCTAAAATGCAGCTCATGAATGTTTGGAATCCATATTATGCAAGGAGAGATTGCTTTTGTTAATTCGATTTGAAGGCTGATATAAAATTGGGCTACGCGCCACACCGTGTCCATCTCCTCAGTTAGCGCATCCATCCTAGTTAGCTGTTCCAGCTCCATATTAATCTTATCGTCATGAGCATCTCTCTCCTCAAAACTATAGATACTAGGATCAAAATCAATATCCATATCGTCAAAAACATGAATATCTTGATTAATAGCCTCAATAGGGTCACGAGCATCAATAAAAATCTCGATCTCATCATCACTGGCATCACTGTCATCATCATCATCAGCAAAACGAAAAACTGTATCCCGGAACTTGTCCAGAAATATCGTAATGAAAGGAAGATAGGAGTTTTTCGTTAGGTATTTGACCAAATAGGATCGTCCAATTCCTATAGAACCTATCACTAAAATACCCCGAGAGGGGGTTACAGCTAAGCGGAGCGAAAAGGGTTGTAGATCAGATGGGACATGAACACTATTAGCCCCAGACGGGGTTTGTGCATAAGTGATTGTCTGATAATGAGCAAGGAATAGCCGTCTTTCTGCTAAAGAGGATGTATCGAACTCATAATTTAGTAGATCCTTGTTATGAAGGTCAATTAAGTTTCCTAAGTAAATTTCTCCCGGTTGTTCCATCATTGGAGAATCAAAGTCATTCTTTGAGAAATGATCACTCTGAGTCAGACTCCATAAAATTCGATCAATCCTTTTTTCT